TNGANAGTTTATTTATTGGGGAAGAGTTGATCCTTCTTTTCTACACTTTAAAATTGATGATCTCGAACCATCCGTTGAGAATGGAAATTTAATAATAAATAAATAAGTCTTAAACAAACCTGTTTAGTCGTCTTTTTCGAACTATGTTTCATTCATATGATAGAATATGGGTTTAAATAAATCGGATCTTTGTGGGGGCTTCGATAAATACTTAACTTTATTTTATCCATATTGCTCCATAGATAGCAAGTTTGAATTAGTATACACAAAACTAAACCAATGACTATTCATGATTCCATCCATATTGGATTAATTTTCTATACCACTTTGCAATGAAAAGAGGAATGTTTGTTATGGTAAAACTTCGTTTAAAACGATGTGGTAGAAAGCAACGTGCGACTTGAAGGACATGATCGATTGTGGATTTTGCTATCCACCATTTTCTATAGTAATTAAAATGCTCTTGGCTCGACATAGTCTGTTCTATTCGTCCCGAACCAAATTTGCGCTGGGTTGTTTATTTTTAAGTAAATAGTACACAATGGAGCTCGAGAGAATAGAATTGATTTTTTATCAAGGGAAAGGATCTAGGGTTAGTGAAAACTAATAAATTAGGCCAACTTTGTCAGTCTATCCTTAATATAGAAATAGAAAGGTTAAAATAAGAAGAAAGCCCCGTTTTGGAAGATAGGGAAAACTCTTTCAATTAAAAGTATATCAGAATAAATCCTCCTTATTTTATTTCTATAGAAGAGGGATATTATCGAAGGAAATAAGAAAAAAGGGTATGTTGCTACTCTTTTGAAAGAAAAAAGAATAGGAATTCCCGAAGTAATGTCTAAACCCAAGGATTTCACAAATCAAAGATAAAGGATTCCAGAACAAGTAAACACAATTTTCAATTGTCTCAACAACAGAATTGGATCAGAATAAGGAATAAAAATCAATTCGTTCGAAATGAGACAACGAAAAGAGTTTAGAGACGACTCAAAAATTTTCGAAGGATTTAGCCTTTGAAGTCTGTCAGTCAAAATTAGCCAACTTGAGTCATGAGTATAAATGAAATTCGTTTTTTCTGTAAGGAAATTAATGCACGTAATAGTCTTATTTCTATTATTATAGACAGAAATTCGAATCATTTTCTCGAGCCGTATGAGGAGAAAACCTCCTATACGTTTCTAGGGGGGGCGTTGTTTATCTACATCTATCCCAATAAGCTGTCTATCGAATCGTTGCAATTGATGTTCGATCTCGAAGAGAAGGAAGAGATCTTCGAAAAGTAGGTTTTTATGATCCGATAAAGAATCAAACTTGTTTAAATGTTCCAGCTATTCTGTATTTCCTTGAAAAGGGTGCTCAACCGACAAGAACTGTTTATGATATTTTAAGGAAGGCAGAATTATTTAAAGAAAAAGAAAGAATTTGGAGTGAATTGAAGAACTAAATGAATAAAAAAGTAGGAGAAGATCACTAGTATTCTTCGTTCTCTAATTATTTAGACACAATTTACGTCCTTCTTAGTCCTATTTGTATTTATGTCGTGCCAATCCAACATAAGCCCCTATTTTATTTACTTTTTCTATCTAATTTGTTTTCTTACCATTCTATTTCCATTGACAAAGGTCTATTGAACAAATAGAATTTGTAGATAGATAGGTCTCTTTAATCCTCACTCCATATTCGATTTTTCTGCCTACACTTCGCTCAAATGATAAGGGTGTCTCTCTTGCATGTATTTTCATACAATATTTTATTTTCTTTAAACTAAAAATCGCTAAAAGAAGGAGCATTTTGCCATCGTGATTGGAGTCGCTCTAACTTTAGTGGAATTTAACCAGACCTGTTCATTTTGCCATTTGAGTGTTTTTCATGGTCGATAAAATCTTTCTTTTGATGTCTTGCTAGTTCAATGTTTTGACAGAAGCGCCCGGTGTAATTCCATTGATTTTTTGATTTCGATCGTATCTAAGATCTTTTTTTATCTGGGTTGCTAACTCAATGGTAGAGTACTCGGCTTTTAAGTGCGACTATGATCTTTTACACATTTGGATGGAGCAACAAATTCGTCCAGACTCTTGGTAGAGTCTATAAGACCACGACTGATCCTCAAGGGTAATGAATGGAAAAAATAGCATGTCGTAATAAAATCAATTTATTTTTTTGAATCGAATAAAAATTACGATTTTCTGGGTCTAGTGAATAAATGGATAGAGCCTAGCTCCAATTCTGGTAAAATAAAAAGCAACGAGCTTAACTTCCTAATTGGAATAATTCCCCGCTCTAATTAGACGTTAAAAATAGATTAGTGCCGTATGCGGGGAAAGGTTGGGTTTTCCTATGAGTGGACCCTTTTTTTTTTCTTTTTTTTTTAGAAATCCTAATTATTCTTGATTATGGATTGAATGTGTAAAAGAAGCAGTATATTGATAAAGGGGCTCCATTCCAAAATCAAAAGAGCGATTGGCCTGCAAAAATAAAAAATTTAATTTATTCTGTTCTCTTTTGTAATTTAGAACAAACATAAACTAATTGTGTAGAAAAGGAGCGGAAAAAGATCTGTGGATTAGACTCCCCTTCTTTCCAGGGTTTGTATTAAAAAATCCAACATCCTGTTCTGACCATATTGCACTATGTATCATCATTCGATAAACCGAGAAATGCTTCTTCTCTCTGATTCAAGTAGAAATAAAAATGGTAAAATTCGAAGGGTATTCAGAAAAACATAAATCTCGTCAACAATACTTTGTCTACCCACTTCTCTTTCAGGAGTATATTTATGCATTTGCCCATGATTATGGATTAAATGATTCCGAACCTGTGGAAATTGTTAGTTGTAATAACAAGAAATTTAGTTCACTACTTGTGAAACGTTTAATTACTCGAATGTATCAGCAGAATTTTTGGATTAACTCGGTTAATCATCCTAACCAAGATCGATTGTTGGATTACAAAATTAGTTTTTATTCTGAGTTTTATTCTCAGATTCTACCTGAGGGGTTTTCGATCGTTGTAGAAATCCCATTCTCGCTACGAGAATTATCTTGTCCGAAAGAAAAAGAAATACCAAAGTTTCAGAATTTACGCTCTATTCATTCAATATTTCCCTTTTTAGAAGACAAATTTTTGCATTTGGATTATCTTTCACATATAGAAATACCCTATCCTATCCATTTGGAAATCTTGGTGCAACTCCTTCAATACCGTATTCAAGATGTTCCGTCTTTGCATTTATTGCGATTCTTTCTCAACTACTATTCAAATTGGAATAGTTTTATTACTTCAATGAAATCTATTTTTCTTTTTAAAAAAGAAAATAAAAGACTATTTCGATTCTTATATAATTCTTATGTATCAGAATATGAATTTTTCTTGGTGTTTCTTCGTAAACAATCTTCTTGCTTACCATTATCATCTTCTGG